ATCCATAACATCTATGTCAGCTTTTTTTTCCGAATGCATCTAAAGCTCCTCGCTTTCTAGATGATCCCTCTAGAAGAGGAGGATTCTATAAAATCTTTATAATCTAGTTACTTCGTTCCCTATTTCTACTCGTGGGATCCTAAGGGAAAATGTTTCTACCGAGCTGAAACAATAAAGGGTTCTAGTAAACTAAAACCATCGTTTTCTAGCTATTTGGCTTCAATCTCCCTTTTCCAGTTCAGCACAAAAATTGAAGATTTAGTTACGATTGAAAGTTTTCTACTATCATCCATAGACCCTTTATTCATACTCATTCAATTGAAAGAATTGATCCAATCAAAAAAATTATGCTTCTCGACTTCATAATCCAATTTTTTTTATTCCAATTCTGATTGACTTTTGGATAGAAATCGTGAGAATGTATTTTATTTCCTCAAATAAAATATTGAGGGATAAAGGATTAAATCTTTTTAAGAAATAAAGTTTTTGATCTGAATATGAAAAAAAAATGGAAAGACCGCTTAACTATTGAAGTTGTTAATAGAACGAATCACACTTTTACCACTAAACTATACCCGCTACATATTCATTATTGGATATGAATGGACCATTTGTCCAACACTATTTGGACAAAAAAGTAATGAGACACAGTCAAGATAAAGATAGCATCAGAATCATTAAAATTCCAGCATTGACATGTATTTTGTTCTGACGCGGGCTTGAAAGAAAATAAAATTATATTTAGAATATTTTATATTTATAATTTATATTTCTAATTTAGAATAGAAATATAATAAATATTTAAAATATATAAATAATAATAATGTTAATGTATATTAATGTATATTAATGTATATATTATATATAAATAGAATATAATAGAATATATAATATAATAATATAATATAAATATAAAAATATATAATAAATAAGAAATATATAATATATTCTAAATTATAGAATATAAATATATATAGTATAAATATTAATAATATTAAGAAATCTAATTTAAATATAAATTAATAATATTAATATATATTAATTATATATTAATCTAGATTCTATAGTATATAGAAATATAGAATTTAAGATAATTTACTGGATTCTAGATAATTTAGAGAATTTCTAATCTAATCTATATAAATCCATATATTAGAATCTAACACTATTTCTAATAACTAATAATGGGAATCAAAATATCTCTTCTTGTTTCGATAAGAATTTTGATTTCATATAAAAACAAAAAAACAAAAATTGTTTTGTTCGTTGGAACAAAAGAAGTACTGGCCCGGCCAGTACTTAACCAGGCCGGGTAAACGAACCCTTTGTACAAAATCAAAGAAATAAGAAATAAAGTATTCTTTCTATATGTAGAAATCTGTTTCGACTCATTATAAGAATTGAATTACTGATCAAATTCGTGGATATCTGACACTTTATCCATTTTTTTATGTGTTTTTATTACACTTTTTCTAGATTTTAGTTATTAGATTTTTATCTATTGTTATTGTTCGAATTTCATTTAAAATGAAAGAAGTGAAGTATATATTCTTATTATATTCTAAGCTAAGTATATATTCTTATTATATATTATATATTATATTCTTAATTATATTCTTATCTTATATTTATCTTTATATTCTTATCTTATATTTATCTTATATATATATATATATTACAATGATTACAGATTACATTACTTTTTTTTTTTTTTAGATTACTTAATCTTAGAATTAAGAAAAAAGAAGGAAAATACAAATTTTTCTCAATCTTGGCTTCACGTGTCACATCACACGATAAACTTTAATTTTTGAATGGGGAGAGGTGGCTGAGTGGACTAAAGCGTCGGATTGCTAATCCGTTGTACGAATTTTTCGCACCGGGGGTTCGAATCCCCCTCTCTCCGACCCACCTGATCACTTGAATTTTTATAATTTTGAAGAATTTTTTATTATTAATTTTCTTTTCTTTTTATGAAATTTTTATCTTTCTTTATCTAGTATCTATTCCATTTATTGATAGATTTACCTATGAAAAACTAAAAACGAATCTCATCTATTTTTTTATTCCTCGCGCCCAGGATTACGCCCCGGATCATTAGATAAGAATCCGAAGATGAAGAGAGAAACAAAGAATATTACTACTGTGTAAACGAAGAGTTTAAGAGTAAGCATTACACAATCTCCAAGATAAATAATATCATTTATTTGAAAAAGGAAATAGATCACCTATTTTACGACACACGCTATACATTAATATATTTACATTATTTTGATATGGCACTCTAAAGATTAAAAAAGTAAGTTTTTTAAATTAATTTTCACAAATTTCTTTCTAATGTAATACTAATGTAATAAGATTAGGATTTTTTCGTTAACAAAAATTTATTGTCATATCTATGAAAGAGAAGGTTAGAACAAAGGAAGAAATAAGCTGATTAAAAATCATCGCTCCCTTATTAAAATTAAATTTGAAATTCAATTCAATATATCAATTCAATATATCAATATATAATTCAATACAATATATAATAGAAAATATATATAATATAAAATACCAGAATTTCGCTTTTTTAATCGAGGGTTCCTAATGTCAGACTTATCCGATCTTATTTATTTTTTGAATCAAAATATCATCTTTTTTTATCGAAGAAATCACGAATATAAATTGACTAGAGATTCTTTTTTTATCGAAAACTTACGGCAGCTTGCCAAACAAAGGCTAAGAGAAAAAAGAGTACAGGGATAACTGGCATAACGTCTACGATTGGATTGAAAAAGGCATAAGCCTCGGGTAATTTGGCGAAGAAAAAACTACTCGAATAAAGGTTAGAATTAAGACAGATACAGATTAAACTAAAAGTATTAAACATAACAAACATTTTTTCTTGTTCTTTAAAATGAAATTGAAATGATAATAAATTATCAGATTTGATTGAGTTGTTTTTATGAGATAAAAATAAAAAAGGTGGATAAAAGATAAAAAAATTCTTTTTTTTCTTTTACTTCTCCTCAATCAAAAATACTTCCTTACATTCTACAATCAAGTTAAATTAAAATACTTATAATATAAGGAATTCTACTTTCATACAATATCTTAATTGAATTTTATGTAATGATCAATGAATCTTTTTTATTCTATATCTACATGTGTTGAATCCGAGGGACAACATGTCCTATATTTATTTTGGTTGGTTATTGACGAATAATCAATATTGGGCTTAGGTTTTCTTAGAAAAAAAAAAGAAAAATGGGGCGTGGCCAAGCGGTAAGGCAACGGGTTTTGGTCCCGTTACTCGGAGGTTCGAATCCTTCCGTCCCAGGTCGTTATTCATCATAAACGAGGGATTCTTCTCTATTTAAATATAATTTCAATTCAAATTAAGGAATTCAAAATTTTTCTGTTTAACGTTGGATAGAATGTGATCCAATCCTTTAATTCTGAAATTTACTAATGATTCTTAGAATCATATCTTTCTTTTCATTCAAAAAATATTTAGTTTAGTATAAAGTTACTATAGTTATAGTTTTTTATAGTTTTTCTAATTAGTTTAAGTAGCTGAAAATCTTTAGCCATTCATGGGGATTTCTTTTTCATTTGAATAAAAGTAAAAATAAAAGATTTTTTTTCATGTGATTTTCTTCATATGATAAAATATGGGGTTAATTTAAGTGAAATCCTTTTCGGACAAAAACTTACCTATCTATGGATAGGTAAGTGTGAATTATTATATATCGGTTCAGCCAATGACTATTCATGATTCCATATTGAATCAATTGCATACGCTTCAAAATAAAAATCAAGGGAGAGGGATGTTATGGTAAAACTTCGTTTGAAACGATGTGGTAGAAAGCAACGTGCGACTTGAAGGACATGATTGGCTGTGGATTTTGCCATCCATCATTTTCTATAGGAATGAAGATGCTCTTGTCTCGACATAGTTTGTCCTGCTAGGAACCTAATTTCATTTGCCTTAGGTTGGTAAATAAAAAGACTAATGGTATAGCATATGGTGGAGCTCGAGTAAAAACGATTGATTTATTTATCGGGAGAATAATCTAGGGTTAGTGACAATCAATAAGTTAGACCAACTTTGTAAATAGATCATCAATAGAATATATAAATGGAGAGGTTCAAATTTGAACAAGTTTGAAATAAAAAAAAAGTCAAATTTGTCGAAATTTTAAAACTGTTTTGATCAAAAGTGTATCACAAAGAAATCAATCTTTCGTATGATTGTTCTTTTTTCCATAAAAAAAAAAAGGTATGTTGCTGCCTTTTTGAAAAGGAGTAAGGATCAACAAAGTAATGTCTAAACCCAAAGATTTCACAAATCGTAAAGCAAAGACAACGAATTCCGGAACAAGTAAATACTATTTTCACTTGTCTCAACAATTGGATCAGAATGAGAAAAAAAAAATAGATCCTAAAGGAGACAAAAAAAGAAGTTAGAGACAGCTCAAGAAATTAGAAAGATTTCCTTTTGAACTCCTTTAAAACTATCCAACTTGAGTTAGGAGTACGACTGAGATTTTTTTTTCTGTAAAGATATAATATAGTATAAATATAATTAAATATAATATATAATATAGTATAAATAGTATAATTATAGAATATATAGTATATAGAATAGAATTATAGAATCATCTTTTCTTGAGCCGTATGAGGCGAAAACCTCCTATACGTTTCTAGGGGGGGGGGTATCCTTTATCTACATCTATCCCAATGAGCCATCTATCGAATCGTTGCAATTGATGTTCGATCCCGAAGAGAAGGAAGAGATCTTCGAAAAGTGGGTTTTTATGATCCGATAAATAATCAAACTTATTTAAATGTTCCTGCTATTCTATATTTCCTTGAAAAGGGTGCTCAACCCACAGGAACTGTTCATAATATTTTAAGGAAGGCAGAACTCTTTAAATAAAGAATTTCAAGTTTATTTTGATCAGAATAAAAGTCATGAATAGAAAAAGCTAGTACCTATCCTTGTGTAATTCTTTATTCAAAGTTTGTTCTTTTCTTGTTCTATCTTATCTTATTCTTACTTAATTTAGTTTCTTTTATTTCTTTTTTTCTTGTTGTGGAACCCCCCCCACCAGGGGGGGGGTAATCTTTCTTCTTGTATTTGTATTGTACCTTTATTTATTTTTATTTATTTTTTGATTAAGGAAACCTGATATTTTTATTTTGTTTTCTATATTTTATATCTACCTTATTTTTTACGCTCAAATCTCTTATTTCTCATTTGTGTTGTGCTAATCCAATATCTAATAATATACAATACAATATTCTATTTAATTATATTATTATATTCTATTTATTATTAGATTTTAAATTTTATTATATTAATATTATTATATTAATATTAATATTTATAATAATAAATAATAATATTTCGATTTTATTTATTTCATTTTTTAAATATTAATATTTTTTTTTTTTTTTTTTAAGTCCATTCATATTGACAATGGCGTATCGAACAGATATAATTATCTCGTAGATAAATAGATCTTTTTATCTCCACTCCCTATTAGCATTTTCCTTCATTTTATTAAAATGGATGGGTTTGCTGGATTTCCTCTTCCGTATTTTATACTTTATACAAAATGGATTTTCACTAAATAAAAAATTTTGGTGGTTTGTCAATTTGCCAATTCTATTTTGAATCTCTTGTTTTTTGAACCGGATCCTATTGATATTTTGTTGTTTAGATTTGTTTTCTTCCTAGTTCCATGTTTTGATGTAGTTGTGCAGTTCAATTCCATTGATTTTTTTTTATTTTATTTTGATCATATCTACACATCATATAGATCCGGGTTGCTAACTCAACGGTAGAGTACTCGGCTTTTAAGTGCGACTATGATCTTTTACACATTTGGATGAAGGAAGGAATTCGTCAAGACTATTGGTAAAGTTTATAAGAACGCGACTGATCCTGAAAGGTAATGAATGGAAAAAAGAGCATGTCGTTAAATATGAAATCTAATTTTAATAAAGAAAATAATCATAAAAAAATTGAATACTCATAATATAACATAAGAATTATAGTTGGATCTAGTGAATAAATGGATAGAGCCTTATGGCTCCAATTCGAGTAAGACGAAAAAGTAACGAGCTTATCTTCTTAATTTGAATTAATTTGAATGAAGACCCGATCTAATTAGACGTTAAAAATAGATTAGTGCCTGATGCGGGAAACGGTTCTCTTGTTAATTGTGAGTGGACCATTGATTCTTTTTTTTTCTTGAATCCTAATTATTCTTTATTTTAAATTTAAGACAGATGTGTACTAAGAAATAGTATACTGATAAAAAAAATTATTCCAAGGTCAAAAGAGCGATCGGGTTGCGAAAATAAAGGATTTTATACCTTTTCCTTATTTTTCTTCTTGTTATTTTCGATTTTCTTTATTTCTTTTATTGTTATTCTAGTTATATTAACAAGAAATCCGATTGTATAGAAAGGGAAGGAAAAAAGATCTGTTGATTGGGCTCTCTGTCTCCGGGGTATATATTCTTTATTTGTTCTTAACTTTTATATAATCTATATAATCTTTTTACCATTACGTTATTTACATCACAATCAATATACAATACACATACGCCGTTCTGACCATATTGCACTATGTTATCATTTAATAACAATAACACAAGAAGCGACTCCCTTTTTTGTTTTCATCAGTATAAATGTACGTAAATGGCAAAATTTTAAGGATATTTAAATTAAAAAAAGATGGATTTCGGCAACAAAACTTCCTATATCCGCTACTCTTTCAGGAGTATATTTACTCACTTGCTCATGATCATAACTTCAATAGTTTGATTTTTTACGAACCCGTGGAAATTATTGGTTATGACAATAAATCTAGTTTAGTACTTGTGAAACGTTTAATTACTCAAATGTATCAACAGAATTTTTGTATTTCTTCGTTTAATGATTCTAACAAAAAAGAATTTTGGGAGTACAAGAATTTTTTTTCTTCTCAAATGGTATCAGAAGGTTTTGGAGTCATTCTGGAAATTCCATTCTCGTCGCAATTAGTATCTTCTTCTGAATCTTCTGAAGAAAAAAAAATACTAAAATATCAGAATTTACGATCTATTCATTCAATATTTCCCTTTTTAGAGGACAAATTTTTACATTTGAATTATGTGTCAGATCTACTAATACCTCATCCCATACATCTGGAAATCTTGGTTCAAGTACTTCAATGCTGGATCAAGGATGTTCCTTCTTTGCATTTATTGCGATTTCTTTTTCACGAATATCAGAATTTGAATAGTCTCGTTACTTCAAAGAAATTCATTTACACCTTTTCAAAAAGAAAGAAAAAATTCCTTTGGTTCCTATATAATTCTTATGTATATGAATGCGAATATTTATTCCTATTTATTCGTAAACAGTCTTCTTATTTACGATCAACATCCTCTGGAGTCTTTCTTGAGCGAACACATTTCTATATAAAAATAGAGCATCTTATAGTAGTGTGTTGTAATTCTT